GTTCAGTATGTTAAGGATACGTATCTATCCACAATTGAAAATGAAATAAAGGTACGTTTGTCATATATATATATTCTATAGCATATCTGATCTAATATAGGAAAACAAGGATATAGACACATTCCTTGTTTTCCATTCTATATTCTATTCTGATACCTGGAATTCGATTGCCTATCAATTCTATCTAGAAAGGAAGCCATGGAATTTACTTTGAGATACAAAATTTTCTCTTTTGTAAGTGAAGAGATATACTATCCTTTTTTATTTCTAGCCAACTAAAAAAAAAGAAAAAAAAATTGTATTAATTAATAAGAAATTCTATTTGACAAAATTCGGAATTGCTAACGAATTGAAGATTTTTGTGTATAAAAAGAAAAATGAATTGACATTCTTATTTATTATTCTTATTCCATTTTTTGTTATTATTCCTGATCAATAAAACTATTTTAAAAATGGGCGGTAGGAGGAGGATTTCATTTTATGGTAAAAAATTCATCTATTAACCAACCTAAAACCAACCTAAACTAAACTTTTTAATAAAATAGTAAATTAATCAAAATTAATATTAATATATAAAATAAAAAAACTAAGAGATAAGAAGAGATCCGCCCGCCTCCTACATATTTGATACCTTCTGCTATAAAGAAACTCATAACACCGATCCCATTGATAATTCCATCAATTACTCGTCTATCAAAAAACAGAGTAAATTCTACTAATTTTCTTATACCTTTAGTTAAAAATCGTGCATAAAAAGTATCTATGTAAGCACGATTATAAGACCAATCATATATCATGTTTATTGTTTTATCCCAAAAAATTCTTTTAGGACCCTTTTTGACGAACAAATTAAAGAACTTAAAATTCTGTAAGGATGAATAAACCGGCTTATATAAAGAAGAGGCTATAAATATTCCAAAAAAAGCTATACTGATCGAAAAAGCGGCCTTTGTTACAAATTCATAAAAATCCGCAGAATTATTTTCATTCTGATGCAAAAGGTTTAAAGATGGACTTAACAGTTTAGATAATATATCTAAATCCACCCCTTCTTGATTAAATTGATTAACTTGATTAAATTGATTAAAAGGAATTCCTATTGCTCCAATAAAGAAAGTAAATAGTCCCAAAACTAACATTGGAAATAACATAGTATTATCTGATTCTTGCGGATAGGAAAAAATGCTTTTAGTTCCAAAATGATTAATAACAAAAGGGCGCGTCATCTTTTTTATAGTACCGTCAATTTGATATCTTTTCTTACAAAAAAAAGAAGCCCGTTCACTATTATTGATTGTTAATAAAGCTAATAAACCCATTTTTTTTTTTAACATTTTTGATTCTCCTTTACCCCATAGAGATAGTGAATAGAGCGCACTGCTTTTTTTACCGCTGTAATTTGTAAAATGAACATTGAAATGCCCCCCAAAAGTAAGTAAATAAACCCGAAACATATAAAAGGCTGTTAATCCCGCCGTCGAACAAGCTATTATTCCGAAAATAGGTGAATACAACCAACTATCATTAAGAATTTCATCTTTAGACCAAAAACAGGCGAGGGGTGGAATACCACAAAGAGAAAGAGTTCCTAATAAAAAAGCGTTTTTTGTAATTGGAACACGTTTTGTTAAACCCCCCATAAGAATCATATTCTGGCTCTTATCTGGGGAATAGCCAACAATAGCTTCCATTGAATGAATAACGGATCCAGATCCTAAAAACAACAAGGCTTTCGAATATGCATGAGTAATCAAATGAAATAAAGCGGCTCGATAAGACCCCATACCTAAAGCTAACATCATATAACCCAATTGAGACATTGTCGAATAGGCTAAACTTCTTTTAATATCTTTGTGAGCAAGAGCTAAAGTAGCTCCTAAAAGTACTGTTATTATCCCTATCAAAGTTATTAGATTCATTATATAAGGTATGACTACGAAAAGAGGAAGAAGTCGAGCTACAAGAAAAATTCCCGCGGCTACCATAGTAGCCGCGTGTATCAGAGCGGAAATAGGGGTGGGTCCTTCCATGGCATCTGGTAACCATACATGAAGGGGGAATTGCGCAGATTTAGCAATTGCACCGGAAAATAATAGGAAGGCGCACAAAGTAAAAAAGAAAAATTCATTGTCATTATTCGAAATTAAGTTATTGAATATTTCAAACAAATCCTGAAATTCGAAACTGCCCGTTATCCAATAAAGACCTAAAATTCCTAATAATAAACCAAAATCGCCTACACGATTAGTTACAAACGCCTTTTGACAAGCATTGGACGCAATCGGTCGTGTGAACCAAAACCCTATTAATAGATATGAACACATTCCAACTAATTCCCAAAAAATATAGATTTGTATTAAATTCGAACTAGTAACTAATCCCAACATTGAAGTATTGAAAAAGCTCATATAAGCAAAAAATCTTAAATAGCCTTGATCATAAGACATATAACTATCACTATAAATAAGGACAAAAATTCCAACCGTAGTAATTAATATTAACAAAATAGAAGTAAGTGAGTCGATCAAATATCCAAACTCTAAAGAAAAATCATTGTTAATGGTCCACGACCATATATATTGATAGACAGAACTGCTATTTATTTGCTGAATAGACAGATTGATCGAAAAAACTAAAACTGTACTTAACAAAAAAATACTTGAAAAAGCCCACATACGACGAAGTTTTTTTGTTGACGCCGGGAAAAGTAGGAGTCCCATTCCTATTAACATAGGGACTGGAAGTGTAACGAAAGGTATAATCCATGAATATTGATATGTATGTTCCATAAAAAAATCTCATTATTTAAAATTATTCTTAATCTTTTTCCAAATACTTCATATATTCAAATTAAGAAGTTTAAATTGGTCAAATGATATCACAAGGATACTAGTGAAAATAGAAAAAGATACCTAATTCTAAAATGAAATTTACATTTATTATTATAAATTACAATAATTAATAAGGATTTTTATACATATAGATACATATAGAAAGAGTGAAGAATTTTATCAAAAATAGTACTCTATTTTTATTTGAATTTGAATCGGAATGATAAAAAAAAGATTGTTTTTATCAGATCCTTACTCAATTCAATAAAGAAATAATTCTTAATTAATGTAGTATGCTGAAAAAGGATATAAATCGAAAGAGAAAAAAAAAAGAAAAAAATGGACGCGCTTTTTTATGAAGATGAAGAGAATATCATATAAAGACTAACTAAAAAGATCGATATAATCGATATAATAAAGAATGCGTTTTTTTTTTAACAATAGATGTCTTTCACATCCATATAGAATATTAATTACTTTTTTTTTTTTAATGGCAGTTCCAAAAAAGCGCACTTCTATAGCAAAAAAGCGTATTCGAAAAAATATTTGGAAAAGAAAAGGATCTTGGGCAGCGTTGAAAGCTTTTTCCTTAGCAAAATCCCTTTCTACTGGTAATTCGAAAAGTTTTTTTGTGCGACAAATAAAAAAGAAAAACCTGGGCTAATTCAACTCGACTTGATATGAGAAAAAATCAAATTTCGTTTATCATTTTGGGGATGGGGATTCCGATTTTCCCCATCGACCCACTTGTCAGAATCATAAAAAAGCATAACAATAATAAATAAAGAGACCAAATCAAAAGATTAAGACATGTTTGATTTTTATTTGTTTAAACTTTGAATGGAAAATTGAATAGAAAAGGGCAAATCTAAGGTCTTTAGTAAAAAAAATCAATCAAGAATTTGAATAAGTTTCAAGCTTATTTTAAAACTTTCTTAACAATTATTATTTGAAATAACTAGAGAAAATAGAATCAACCTTTTTGTGCTTTCAACTCAATTAAGAAAAAAAAGCGCCTTTCACTTTTAGGTAGATCAAACTGTATAAATTTTGAAAAATCTCGTTTTGATCATGATCATATGTTTGGGCCCAACATTGTATCAAAATATATATATTGAATTGGTCAATCTTTTTGGACAGAACTGACAATTTTTTTTTATTATATAATATACCCGGAGATCCATATCTAATTGGTTTACTAAATCCTAATAAAAGTTCACTACAGAATGAAATTCTAACGAGTAATACAAAAAAATATTTCCAGAAATCATTAGAATGGATTGGATCACTAAAATTGGAATTTAAAAATCCAATTGTTTTTTCATTAATTTGATTGACCTAAAAAATATTCTATTAAATTGAGCCCTTTAAGTTTGACGATTGAATCAAAATAGGTTATTATAATGTTGAGCAAGCCGCTATGGTGAAATTGGTAGACACGCTGCTCTTAGGAAGCAGTGCTAGAGCATCTCGGTTCGAGTCCGAGTAGCGGCATAACGTCTTTTTGTTTTCAAAAGGATACAAAAAATCGTATAATGAATTGAATTCCCAATTTAAATATGCCTTATGCATAATTAAAGTAACTTTATTACGTTTTTTTGTCTTTTATGATTATGTTAAGTTTTGAGCATGTATTGACTCATATATCGTTTTCGGTGGTTTCAATTGTAATTTTAATTAATTTGCTAAGTTTATTAGTCGCTGAATTTACCGAACTATCTGATTCGTCAGAAAAGGGTATGCTAATTACTTTTTGCTGTATAACAGGATTATTAATTACTCGTTGGGTTTATTTGAAACATTTACCAATAAGTAATTTATATGAATCATTAATATTCCTTTCTTGGGGTTTCTCCATTATTCATATGGTTCCTTATTTTAAAAAGCATCAAAATTTATTAAGCGTAATAACCGCGCCTAGTACTTTTTGTACTCAAAGCTTTGCTACTTCGGGTTTTTTAACTGATATGCATCAATCCGAAATCTTAGTACCTGCTCTGCAATCCCAGTGGTTAATGATGCACGTAAGTATGATGATATTGGGCTATGCAGCTCTTTTATGTGGATCATTATTATCAGTAGCACTTCTAGTAATTCGATTTCGAAAAGTCGTCATAAGAACTGTTAAAAAAAGCATAAATTTCTTAAAAGATTTTTCCTTCGCCAAGATCCTTTCCATCCTTTACATGAGGCAAAGGAACGATTTGTCACGAACTCTTTCTTCTTTGTCTTTAAAGACAAATAGGAATAAGAATAGGAATTATTACAGATTTCAGTTGATTCAACAATTGGATAATTGGAGTTATCGTATTATTAGTATAGGGTTTATCTTTTTAACCATAGGTATCCTTTCAGGAGCAGTCTGGGCTAATGAAACATGGGGGTCCTATTGGAATTGGGACCCAAAGGAAACTTGGGCATTTATTACTTGGGTCATATTTGCAATTTATTTGCATACTCGAACCAATAAAAATTTTCAAGGTTTCAGTTCTGCAATTGTTGCTTCTATAGGCTTTCTTATAATCTGGGTATGCTATTTTGGGGTTAATTTATTGGGAATAGGACTACATAGTTATGGTTCATTTACATTAAATTGAATTGAAAAAAAAAAGTATTGACAAATAAAACCATAGGACAACCCAACCCAGCCTATAATTAATTAGAATATAAGAAATATATTATTATATTCTATAAAAATTATAGATATATAAGAAACCTCAGTTAAGTGGCTGAGAACCTTTTGAATCACTATAGTGATTCAAAAGGTTCTCACAAATGCCAAAGATATTTCGTTGTAATTCTTCTTTATTTTGTTTTAATGAAAGAATAGGTTTTTTTTGATTGATTTTTTGTTTGATTTCGAATAACTACCTATTAAAATAATTAGATAGAATAGCACTAACCTTCTCAACTGCTAATGAGAAAACGAAATCTGGAAAAAGTCCAATACCTATTACTGGTAAAAGTAGACATATCGAAATAAAAAATTCCCGGGGCCCAGAATCAAAAAAATACGAGTTTGCAGCATCAAACAGCTTGTATCCATAGAACATTTGGCGTAACATGGATAATAAATAAATAGGAGTCAATATTATTCCAACTGCCATTACAAAAGTAATTAGAATTTTTGGCATTAAAAGATATTTTTGGCCGGTAATTATTCCAAGAAAGACTATTAATTCCGCAACAAAACCACTCATGCCCGGTAATGCAAGGGAGGCTAATGATAAGACACTGAACATCGTGAATATTTTTGGCATTAGGGTAGCCATTCCCCCCATTTCGTCAAGATAAACAAGATGTATTCTATCATAACTCGTCCCCGCCAAGAAAAAAAGTGCAGCACCAATAAATCCATGTGATATTATTTGTAAAACAGCGCCATTGAGTCCCATATCACTTATAGAGCAAATCCCTATAATTATGAAACCCATATGAGATACAGAAGAATAGGCTATTCTCTTTTTTAAATTTCGTTGACCAGAAGATGTTAAAGCTGCATAGATTATTTGTATTGCGCCTACTATTACCAACCAGGGAGAAAATAAAGAATGGGCGTGGGGTAATAATTCCATATTGATTCGAATCAATCCATATGCCCCCATTTTTAATAAGATTCCAGCTAAGAGCATACAAGTACTATAATGTGCTTCTCCGTGGGTGTCTGGTAACCATGTATGGAAAGGTATAATCGGTGATTTGACAGCAAAAGCAACAACAAACCCAATATAGAATAGTATTTCTAGGTTTACAGGATATGATTGATTGGCTGATTTTTCAAAATTGAATGTTGGTTCATTGAACGCATATAAAGCGAGACCCAAAGCTGCCATTAATAAAAAAATAGAACTGCCCGCAGTATACAAAATAAATTTTGTAGCTGAATACAAACGTTTCTTTCCTCCCCACATGGATAGAAGTAGATAAACGGGAATTAATTCTAACTCCCACATAATGAAAAAAAGTAAAAGATCTTGAGAAGCAAATAATCCTATTTGGCCACTATACATCGCTAACATCAGAAAATGAAATAATCTGGAATCCCGAGTAACTGGCCGAGCCGCTAAAGTAGCTAAAGTCGTGATAAATCCTGTCAATAAAATGGGTCCTAGCGAGAGTCCATCTATCCCCAATCGCCAATCAAAATCCAAGAAATCGATCCACTTATAATCCTCCGCTAATTGAATTAATGGATCGTCCAATTGGAAATAATAAGAGAAAGCATAGGTCATTAAAAGAAGTTCTAATATACAGATAGAAATAGTATACCACCTAATTATCTTATTTCCTTTATGGGGGAAAAAGAAAATTAAGCAACCCGCGGATATTGGTAAAAGGACAAATGTTGTTGACCAAGGAAAAGAATTCGTGGTAAAGACAAGATACACTTGGGCCACAAAAACCCGTACTTGAAAAACCAATATTGGTTTTTCAAGTACGGGTTTTTGTCGGTAAACAAAAAACCAAATGGGTTCAAGTGGCTTTTTATAGTTTTATGGAAAGAGTCAATAAGCTAGACCCATGCTTCGAGTTGTTTCATGCCATAAATAAACTCGTACACTCAGAAAATCCGTTGGGCAGGCGGATTCACATCTCTTACAACCGACGCAATCTTCTGTTCTTGGGGCAGAAGCTATTTGTTTAGCTTTACATCCGTCCCAAGGTATCATTTCTAATACATCCGTGGGGCAAGCCCGAACACATTGAGTGCACCCTATACATGTATTATAAATTTTTACTGAGTGTGACATTGGATCTTTTAATTTTTTTTAATGTCATAAATTTTCGACCTAGTAAATTCCTAAATTTATATATATTTAGACACCAGATGAATCAACGATTTGCCAGAATTTTGCTATTCAATATTTCATTCCACATCGATTCATAAGATAAAGCCAAGATACTTTAATTTTTTCTATTTTCACAAACACGATCAGATACATTATGTATCATAGATACCAATTTAAATTCGAATTAATGAATATGAACATTTTATTTTATATCATCAATATTACTTATTCAACAAATTGGATTGATTAATACGAATTGATTTTCGATTACGAAAAATTGACGAAACGATAGCCGGTCCAATAGCAGCTTCGGCGGCTGCGATAGATATAACAAAAATTGCAAAAATATTTCCTTTTAATTGGCGACTATCAAAAAAATCAGAAAATATTACGAAATTCATATTAACAGCATTTAGTATAAGTTCAAGACACATAAGGGCTCTAACCATATTTCGACTCGTAATCAATCCATAGATACCGATAGAAAATAAATAGGCACTGAAAACAAGTACATGTTCGAGCATCATAGACCAACTCCTTATAAATTTCAATTTATTTCAATATAAACATAAACAACGAATAAAAATTCAAGATTAACAGATTGGATTAACTACAATTAAGAATATTACAAGTACAGAGCAAAGACATATATTAGTAATAGGTCGAATAAAAGGAGTTTTATTATGAATAATCTTCAAATTGAATTGGCGAAAAATATATGTGATAATCTAGAACAGAGTGAAATTTGTATTGCGGTTACTAATTTTACAGATTTATGGCTCACGAGCCACAGTAATCGCACCTATTAAAGCAACTAAAAGAATTATTGAAATGAATTCAAACGGAAGAAAAAAATCTGTTGATAAATGAATTCCAATTTGTTGGCCAGTATTTATTAAATCTTGTTCGAGAATCTGGTTTGCTCTTGTAGTCCAAATAATCCCGTACCAGGTCGTATCTGAAATAAAAGTAATTAATAAAACAAAAATACTTATAGAAACTAGAGAGGTGACCCCATTTCCAACAGCCCAAAGATTAAAACCTTTTGAATACTCTGGACCATTCATGAACATCACACTAAATAGAATTAAAACATTTATAGCTCCTACATAAATAAGGAGCTGCGCAGCAGCTACAAAATGAGAATTTGATAAAATATAAAATAAGGATATACAAACAAGAACGAATCCCAAAGAAAAGGCAGAATAAATTGGATTAGTAAGCAATACTACTGCTAGACCTCCGAATATCAGACCTAATCCCAGAAAGACTAAAAGAAAATCATGTATTGGTCCAGATAAATCCATTGTGCGTAAAATACAAGATAAAAAACGTTAATTGTTTTTTCATGACCTTATTGACTCCGACCAGGAAAAAAGACTATTTAAAATGCTAATAGGTTTCTAATTGAATTCCACCCTAAGGAGTGGAACTTACTATAGATACAGCTATTGGACTAATCGCGCTCTCTCTTTTTTGAATAGGTAAAGACTCGAATTTTTATTTTAAAATAATTATGGATAGAATCCTAACTCTATTATTATAATATAACTCTATTAATATATTTTAAATCAAAATGAAACAATGATGGAATTCTTACCAATCAATCATCAAATCAATAGTAATAATTAGGGTTTCTAGTTTTTGTAGTTATTAACCAAACAAAATGAAAGAAATCTCATTCTATATTTATAAATCTTTAAGTTTAGATAAAAAATATCTATTTAAAATATCTATCTATATATATATATATTAAGTATATATAGATAGATAGAAATATAGAAATTCTAAATATAGAAATAGAAATCTGAATTTTTAATGTAATAATTCAAAATTGTTCTTTCTTTAATTAATCTTTATTTAATGAATCTTTAATCATTAATCCATTAATCAAAGGCAATTTATCCATTTTTTTCAGGTGAATTCAAAATCGTTCGAATTGTATAATCTTCAATTGCTGACATTGGTAAACGACCTAAAGCAATTTGATTATAATTCAATTCGTGACGATTATAAGTGGAAAGCTCATATTCTTCAGTCATTGATAAACAATTTGTTGGGCAATACTCAACGCAGTTGCCACAAAATATACAGATTCCGAAATCAATACTGTAATTAAACAACCGTTTTTTTCGAATGTCCGTTTCCAATTTCCAATCTACAACAGGTAGATCTATAGGACATACGCGAACACATACTTCACAAGCAATGCATTTATCAAATTCGAAATGGATTCGACCGCGGAAACGCTCAGATGTGATTAATTTTTCATAAGGATATTGAATAGTTACCGGTAAACGATTTGCGTGAGATAAGGTAATCATGAAACTTTGACCAATGTATCTTGCAGCTCGTATGGTTTGTTGACCATAATTAATGAACCCAATTACCATGGGGAGCATATCGTGAATTTTTATGAATAATTTGATGTTTGTTTCTTTATCTTGTTTGAGACAAGTCATAAATATAGAAAAATCTTTCTTTTAGAGTGAAAGGAGTTGAAAAGAGGTTGTTAATAATAGATTACCAAGAGAAATAGGTAAAAGAAATTTCCATCCAAAGTTTAATAGTTGGTCCATTCTTAATCTAGGTAAAGTCCATCTTGTTGTGATAGAAATGAATAAGAACAAATAAGTTTTAACCAATGTAATAAAAATACCTATTGTTATTGTAAAGACTTCACTTATTTTATTTATTTCAAAAAATTCCGGAACGAATATGTATGGAATAGAGATATTCCAACCGCCTAAGTAAAGAACTGTTACAAATAAGGAAGAAACTAATAGGTTTAGATAGGAAGCAATATAAAATAAACCAAATTTGATACCCGAATATTCAGTTTGATAACCTGCTACTAACTCTTCTTCTGCTTCTGGTAAATCAAAAGGCAATCTCTCACATTCCGCTAGGGAAGAAATAAAAAAAATGATAAATCCTACAGGTTGTCTCCACAAATTCCACCCCCAGAAACTATATTTTGATTGTGCCTCAACTATATCAACTGTACTTAAACTGTTAGATAATCATAGTCGATGATAACATCACTGTTACTATCGCTATTACAGAACCGTACATGAGATTTTCACCTCATACGGCTCCTCGAAGGTCATAAAAAATATAAGGACTAGATGATATTATTTATTTCCACATATTTATATCTATTTGTAATATAAATAAGGTGAAAATCTATGAAACATTCCTAAATTTGACCAATGAAATTCCGTCTGTTAGAATACTAAAAAAGTACTTCGGAATCAATCTTATCCTTTCAAAATTTTTCTTTTTCTTTCTTTAGCAATAACTTTTATCCTTCAATAAAATACTCGTTGCAGAAATTTCAATATATATTGAAACTTTTAGTTTTCAATTACGAAAAAGAATTAGCCATTCTATTAGTTTAGTTCATGAATTATGATATGAATTCGATTTGTACGAATATAAATAGATATAAGAAAAAAAGAAGAACAAAGGATCCCTTTTCGTTTCTATTTTTCTTTCTAAAAAAAAAAGAAAGGATTCTTTCGTTTTTGATAGTTATTTTTTTAATCATGCGGTAGGAGCATACTCTGAATCGGAATCTTGGGGAGTACTGCTTTAGCATTTCTACTAATTGAAAGCCCCAATTAATATTCTTTATTATATTATGAAGAAATACCCTATTGGATAATTTCCAAAATCTCGATTACTAATCCTTTGTGTATCTTGGTGTTCCTAACCACGCACACATTTGTCTTCAATTGTTCGTTTGCATTATGGTAATACTTAGACATAATAGTCAAAACTCAATTCAACAGAGTCCGTTTTTTGAACCCGCTTCAAGCCAGGATGACTGATCAACCAATCTTGGGGCAAATGGTCTCATTTTCTTATGTTTATTTTTGTATTATTCTTGTACATCAGAAATGAGTCTTGATTTTTTTACTGCAAATTTCAAAGCTGTTTTCTTTCACTCATATAGCTATCAAATTTAGTTCATCAATTCAAATGATGAATCTAAAATGAGAGGATATTCCTTCAAATGATTTCTCTTCTTTATTTCCTAAAAAAAAAAGAAAAAAAAAAAAGAAATAAAGGAGGGGATAGCAAAGGTTTTTTAACGAATCGCACGTAGAGATATGGATAATACACAAAGAGTCAATGGTATTTCATAACTAATGGATTGAGCGGCAGCTCGTAGACCACCTAAAAAGGAATATTTATTATTTGATCCATATCCCGACATAAGAAGTCCAAGGGGAGCTGTGCTTGAAATGGCAATCCATAAAAAAATACTGATATTTAGATCCGCTAAAACAAGATGATAACTAAAAGGAATCACTGAATAACTTAATAGAGTCGATATGACTGCTATGGCCGGTCCGATACTGAACAAACGAGTATCCCCTCTAGATGGAAAAAGATTTTCTTTAAAAAGTAGTTTGGTTCCATCCGCTAGAGCTTGAAGAACTCCTAATGGTCCAGCGTATTCAGGCCCAATTCGTTGTTGTATCCCTGCAGATATTTCTCTTTCTAACCACACAATTACTAGTAAGCCTATCGTTATTGCCAATACAAGAGTCAAAATAGGACCAAGTACCCACACAATTTCAAAAGCCTCCTTTAAGGATTCCCATTTGGAAAAGGAATTAATAGCTTGTACTTTTGTTGTATCAATTATCATTTCAACGATCAACTTCTCCCATAATGATATCTATGCTCCCTAATATTGTCATAATATCAGCCAATTTCATTCTTTTAACTAATTGAGGAAGAATTTGCAAATTGATAAAACCCGGCGGACGAATTTTCCATCTCCAAGGAAACCCAGTCTGATCCCCTATCAAGAAAATTCCCAATTCTCCCTTTGGTGCTTCTACTCTTACATAAAGTTCTTGTTTGG